ATGCTCGCCAAATTTGAAAAAAGCCGGAGGTTATTTGTATTCCTCGGAAACCCCCTCCCACATCACCATTCAATATTTCTTGACCTACTATTGGCCAAACTACCTGGGCACTTGGTCCAATATGAGTAGGATCACTTAGCCATGCTTCATAATTGGAAAAACGGGCACCATGAAAGTACATGCCACTCAACCAAAGAAAGATAATGGAGAGTTGACCGAAATGAGCACTAAAAACTTTTCGGGAGATCTCCTCCAAATCACTGGTATGACTATCGAAATCGTGAGCATCAGCATGTAGATTCCAGATCCAAGTGGTGGTATCAGGGCCCTTAGCTATTGTTCTTGAAAAATGGCCGGGTCTGGCCCATTCCTCGAAAGACGTTTTTATAGGATCCCTATCCACAAGAATTTTCACTTCTGGTTCCGGCGAACGAATAATAGTCATTAAGTCCTCCTCTTTCCGGACAACACATACAAAGAGACTTGCCAAGAGTCAAGTTTTTAATGAACCTTTGAAAGATAGATATTTTCTTTATGATGAGTCCTTTTCTATCTATCATCCATCTATTTTTTTTTGAGTTATTCACTAGAGCAATTATGATATTGAAGTCGATCCGAGGCAAGTGTTCGGATCTATTATGACATAAGCATTAGGTGCACAATGGACTATTTATATATTCGAAAATACCTTCTCGGTATTACGAATAATCTCTTTTTTCCTCAACCTAGTGTTCAACGTGAAACATGCTGCCAGTTCTCATACTGGATAGAACAGGATCGAACCTAGTTTATTTCTATCTTAGGGTATAAAAATCTATCTATAATAGATCTACTTTCGATTTCCAGGATTTCTTTTTCAAATCCTTCAACTTCTTTTTGTAATTCGTCGATTTTTCCCTCCTTCTTTATCTAGTTAATGAGACATTCTTCATGAATAGAATGTATTTTTATCATACTCTTTTTGATTTGCAGGATTTCTTTTTCGAATCCTTGGATTTCTTCTTTCCAAATCCGGATTTGGTTTATATATCCATTGATTGATTCCCCGAGATAGAACTAATCTTCCCATTGCGTATTGGCACTTATCGGGTATAGAATAGATCTGCTTCTCTTTGTTCTTACGAACAGAGTTGTTCTGTTATTCTCAATGGAATGAAATCAATATTCACGCTTTCTGATACAGAATCTACTGAAAAAAGAGTTTAGCTACACAATATAGAGCCTTCTTATTGAATGCGAGAAAAGAAAGCGGCATAGTCTCTATTTCTCTTTGATAAAGGGGTATTTTCATGGCTTTGCCTTGGTATCGTATTCATACTGTCTGTCGTATTGAATGATCGCGGTCGATTGCTTTCTGTTCATAGAATGCACACAGCTCTAGTTGCTGGTTGGGCCGGTTCGATGGCTTTATACGAATCAGCAGTTTTTGATCCCTCTGACCCCGTTCTTGATCCAATGTATAGATTATGATTATACCTTTTTGAGATTATGAGGATACCTCTTATGTTAAGCATCCATGGCTGAATGGTTAAAGCGCCCAACTCATAATTGGCAAATTCGTAGGTTCAATTCCTACTGGATGCACACTAATGGGAACGTTCAATAAGTCTATCGGAATTGGCTCTGTATCAATGGAATCTCATCATCCATACATACATACATAAGGCGAATTGATATAGTATATTCATACCATAACATAGGAACAGTAAGAACTAGAATTCTGATCGATACTGAACTCATAAGGAAGAAAATGGATTTATGGATGGAATCCAATATGCAATAGTTACAGGAAAAGGTCTTCGGTTATTGGGGAAGAATCAATATACTTCGAATATCCAATCAGTATCCACTAAGCCAGAAATCCAGTATTGGGTCGAACTCTTCTTTGGTGTTAAGGTATTAGCTATGAATAGTCATCGACTCCACTGAAAGGGTAGAAGAATGGGACCTATTATGGGACATACAATGCATTACAGATGTATGATCATTACGCTTCCACCCGGTTATTCTATTCTACCTCTTCTAGATATTCTAGAGAAAAGAACTTAAAGAAAAATACTTCATAACACGGCAATACATTTATACAAAACTTCTAGCTCAAGTACACGCAATGGAGCCGTAGACAATCAAGTGAAACGAAATAATTTGATCTATGGACAGCATCGTTGTAGTAAAGGTCGTAATGCCAGAGGAATCATTACCGTAAGGCATAGAGGGGGAGGTCATAAGCGCCTATACCGTCAAATCGATTTTCGACGGAATCACAAAGACATATCTGGTAGAATCGTAACCATAGAATATGACCCTAATCGAAATACATACATTTGTCTTATACACTATGGGGATGGTGAGAAGAGATATATTTTACATCCCAGAGGGGCTATAATTGGAGATACCATTGTTTCTGGTACAGAAATTCCTATATCAATGGGAAATGCCCTACCTTTGAGTGCGGTTTGAACTATTGATTTACGTAATTGGAAGTAACCAATTAGGTTTACGACGAAACCTAGAAATCGATCACTGATCCAATTAGAGTACCTCTATGGAATAGACCTCAACAGAAAACTGTTGAGTAACGGCAGCAAGTGATTGAGTTCATTAGTTTCTCATAGAAAATTATTGACTCTAGAGATATGGTAATATGGAGAAAATTGTTTGAAGCACGCACAGAACCGGAAGCGCCCCTTGTTTCAAAGCGAGGAGGACGGGTTATTCCCATTTCATTTGATGGTCAGAGGCGAATTGAAAGTGAAGCAGTGCTAATAAAGATCCCCCGGGGGAAAGATAGGGATGTCTCCTACGTTATCCATAATATGTGAAAGTATCGACGTAATTTCATAGAGTCATTCGGTCTGAATGCTACATGAAGAACATAAGCCAGATGACGGAACGGAGAGACCTAGGATGTAGAAGATCATAACATGAGTGATTCGTTGGATTCCACTCATGTGATACTTCATTATACGATGAAAAGATCCATTTTTTTGATATATCATCATATACATCTAGAAAGCCGTATGCTTTGGAAGAAGCTTGTACAGTTTGGGAAGGGGTTTTGATTGATAAAAAAGAAGAATCTACTTCAACCAATATACCCTTAGGCACAGCCATACATAATATAGAATTCACACATGGAAAGGGTGGACAATTAGCTAGAGCAGCAGGTGCTGTAGCGAGGGTGATTGCAAAAGAGGGTAAATCGGCCACATTAAGATTACCATCTGGGGAGATCCGTTTGATATCCCAAAACTGCTTAGCAACAGTCGGACAAGTGGGTAATGTTGGAGTGAACCTAAAAAATTTGGGTAGAGCTGGATCGAGGTGTTGGCTAGGTAAACGTCCTGTAGTAAGAGGACTAGCTATGAACCCTGTGGACCATCCCCACGGGGGCGGTGAAGGGAGAGCCTCAATTGGTAGAAAAAAACCCACAACTCCTTGGGGTTATCCTGCGCTTGGAAGACGAACTAGGAAAAGGAAAAAATATAGTGATAGTTTGATTCTTCATCGCCGTAAATAGGAATCGAATTTTGCGAATTCGAGAGATGAAGATGAAATAGTGTGATGGGCGAACGACGGGAATTGAACCCGCGCATGGTGGATTCACAATCCGCTGCCTTGGTCCACTTGGCTACGTCCGCCCCCTATCTAGCTAAAGGATTTGATCATTTTGGATTCATCATTATTGTATTTATTCTGACCTCCATACTTAGATCGAGATATTGGACATAGAATGCCGATCTTGAACTAAAGATGTCAAATCAAAAAAAGGAGGAATCTATCTATGATACATCCAACCAAAATCATAATTGTAGAAAAAAAAAAAACATTTGTAGCTAAGCATTTATCGGAAAAACTACAAAAAATCAAAAAGGGCAAAGAAATAATAGTCACTTGGTCTCGGGCATCTACCATTATCCCCCGAATGGTTGGCCATACAATGGGAATTCATAATGGAAAGGAACATCTCCCTATTTATATAACAGATTCTATGATAGGTCACAAATTGGGAGAATTTGCGCCTACTCGGACTTTCGCGAGAGATGTAAGATCTCAAAATAACGATCAAAAATCTGTAATGAAGAAGAAGAAAAAGAAATAGATAGGAATCCAACAAAACAAAAAATAGAAAAATACTCACAAAGGTGAAGGAGAAAGAATCTTAGGTGAAGGAGAAAGAATCTTATAACAATTTGTAAAAGGTAGAGGATAACCATATGAAAAAGAATGGCAATTTAGGGAAAGAAGTCAAAGTTTTAGCTCAACATATAGGTCTGTCTGTTTCCAAAGCGCGAAGAGTAATTGATCAAATTCGCGGGCGTTCCTATAAGGAAACACTTATGATACTGCATTTAATGCCCTATCAAGCATCTTATCCTATCCTTAAATTAGTTTCTTCTGGAGCAGCAAATGCTAATCATAATATGGGTTTGAATGAAGTGGATTCATATATTAGTAAAGCCGAAGTCAATAGGAGTACTATTGTTAAAAAATTCAGACCTCGTGCTAAAGGACATAGTTATCCTATAAAAAGAACTATGTGTCATATAACAATTGTATTGAAGGAAAAATCAAAATCATTGTTAGACCAATCTAAGATTTAGATTCCTATGAAATTACAAAAAATATGGAAAAAAAATAATAAAATAAAAAATTATGGGACAAAAAACAAATCCACTTGGTTTCAGACTTGGTACAACCCAAGGCCATCATTCCGTTTGGTTCGAAGAACCAAAAAACTATCCTGCGAGTCTACAAGAAGACCAAAAAATACGAAATTTTTTAAAGAAATATGTAGAAGATACTATCTACAATTATTTACAAAAAAAAAAAAAAGAAAATCAAAAGAGAGAAAGAAATCAAAAGAGAGAAAAATATCAAAAGAAAGAAAGATATAAAAAGAGTGTTATACCTCCCGAAAATTATGAAGGACTTATACGTATAAAAATTCAAAAACAAATAGTTCACACAAAAAGAACATTTATTCATATTAAAAATAGTGAAGGAATTTCAAAAAAATTTCAAATACAAAAAGCAATTATACAAGTTATAATCTGTAGTTCATTTATACCGATAGACGAGACAATTTGGGAAAGAGATATAAGAAAACAAGAATTTTTTTATATTTACCCCAAAACAATTTTCATTAAAATCCTAAAAAGTCTAAAACCTTATAGCGAACCTAACCTTATTGCAGAATTTATAGCTTTCAAATTAAAAGAAAGAATTCCATTTCGAAAGATAATGCAAGAAGCTATTAATTTAGCTAAAAAACAAGGGGATACAAAGGGAATGAAAATAAGAATTGCGGGCTGTGTTGATGGAAAAGAAAAAGCAATTAGAGTGTATAAAAGAGAGGGTCGACTTCCCCTACAAAGAATTCGTGCTCAAATTGATTACTGTTCTCATCAAATTGAAACTATCCATGGAGTATTAGGCCTAAAAATTTGGGTATTTAAAAGAGACCCACTAGATTACTTAACTTAATATTTTTATTTTGTAATAATTATAAAAGAAAAAATCAAAAACTCTTAGATTCTTTTTTCTTTAACAAAAATGAGGAATTCAAACTAGTTCCAATTTCATCAAAATAGAATTGATTGTTTTATTTAGTAGAATTGCTATGCTTAGTGTGTGATTCGTTACTTTATGTATTTCAAGTTTCACTAAAAAATGAACTGGTACCTACTAAAAACCTAATGAATAATTAGATAAAATAAACTCATAACCAACTTATTCTTTCGTATTATCAAAATCCCAAGAAAAAGTCACTATATGAATGAATAAATTAATCATATAGTTGTAGCAACTCATATTTTTCTGTTCTGAATTATCTGATTGTGAATTATGAAGCAAAAATAAATGGGATATAGATAAAAGGAAGGATGATAGAAAGAAAGAACAAAATAACAACAATACAATATAGAATTCCAATATGTATGGTCTATGAATCACATAATAAAAAAGCAATGTGACAAAGCATCAATAATCCAAATTGCATTCCAAATGAAATATCCAAATTGATTCATTTTTATATTATAAAGTAAAGATAATATTCAATTAAAGAATACAAAAAACATAAATAGAAAAAAAAAAAAAGCAAAGAGTCTTGGGTTAATAAAACTAAAGAAATTGACTCAACAATCAATTTTATTGTAAACTCCATTGCAGAGTTCAGACCTAACCATGGATAGAGAAGTTATGGGAACGACAGAACCTATTAAATAAAAACAAATTCTAATAATTCATTGGGCAGGATGGCGGAATAAACCAACAAAGCAAAAATGGAATTATTCGAAAAGATTATAAATCGAACCTACGGACAAATGAAAAATAAAAGAGTAAATATTCGCCCGCGAAATTCTTACTTATGAAATCGCAATATTTTGACATGATTCAACAGGAAGAAAAACAAGGAAGTAAAAAATCAATTATAAATATACATAAAATTACATAAAAATCTATGGGAATTGATTGTATATAAAATAAATCCCTATTTGAACAAATTCAATATAATAAATCATATTACTTTATTTTATTATCTATTTATATAATTTATTATCTATTTATATATAATATATATATATCTTTAATATTATGTTTCTTTAATTTGAAGCCTTTCATTCGCGAGGAGCTGGATGAGAAGAAACTCTCATGTCCAGTTTTGCAATAGGGATGAGACTAAAAAAAACCATCAACTATAACCCTAAAAGAACTAGATTTCGTAAACAACATAGAGGGAGAATGAAGGGAGTATCTCAGCGAGGCAACCATATTTCTTTTGGCAGATATGCTCTTCAAGCACTTGAACCTGCTTGGATTACAGCTAGACAAATAGAAGCAGGGCGAAGAGCAATGACACGATATGTGCGTCGTGGTGCAAAAATATGGATACGTATATTCCCCGATAAACCTGTTACAATGAGAACAGCGGAAACACGTATGGGTTCAGGTAAAGGAGACCCAAAATATTGGATCTCTGTTATTAAACCAGGTCGAATACTTTATGAAATGGCCGGAGTATCAGAAACTATAGCTAGAAGAGCTATCTCAATAGCTGCTCACAAAATGCCTATACGAACTCAATTTCTTAAAAAAAAAGATATGAAAAATGAAAAATCAACTGAAAGTTTATTTATTTCTAGATAGAAAATATTTCCTTCTTTTTTATTTTATCTTTTTGTACTGAAAAAAAAAATTGTAACGAAAAAGATATGATTCAACCTCAAACTCTGTTGAATGTGGCAGATAACAGCGGAGCTCGAAAATTGATGTGTATTCGAATCATAGGAGCTAGTAATCAACGATATGCCCATATTGGTAATGTTATTGTTGCCGTAATAAAAGAAGCAGTTCCTAATATGTCTCTAGAAAGATCAGAAGTTATTAGAGCTGTAATTGTACGTACATCTAAACAACTCAAACGTGAAGACGGCATGATAATAAAATATGATAACAATGCAGCAGTTATCATTGATCAAAAAGGAAATCCAAAAGGATCTCGAGTTTTTGGTGCAATTACTGAAGAATTAAGACAATTTAACTTTACTAAAATACTTTCAATAGCTCCTGATGTATTATAAAATGAAACTATGAACTGACTATCTGAAATAAATGAAATTTGTAGATTATTTATCAGGTATATATCAAAGAAAACATGTTGATTACATAAAAATTAGGAGTAATCTATAATTATAATTTATCATGAGTAGGGACACTATTTCCGATCTTATAACTTCTATAAGAAATGCTGAAACAGCTAAAAAAGAAACTGTTAGAATAGCATCTACAAATATTACTGAAAATATTGTCAAAATACTTCTAAAAGAAGGCTTTATTGAAAACGTTCGGAAACATCAGGAAAATAATAAAAATTTCTTGGTTTTAACTCTACCATATAGAAAAACTCGAAAAGAAATATATAGAACTAAGAAGCAAATATATAGAACTAGAATTACTTTAAAACGTATAAGCCGACCTAATTTACGAATTTATTCTAAGTATCCAAAAATTCCTAAGATTTTAGGCGGAATGGGAATTGTAATTCTGTCTACTTCCCGGGGTATAATGACAGATCGGGAAGCTAGAGTAGAAAAAATTGGAGGAGAAATTTTATTTTATATATGGTAATTCTAACAAGCAATAATATTATACATAATTCAGCCCTAAAACTATTATTTAACGAAAGAAAAATATAAAATGAAAAAGAAAAGAAACTTTAATCAAAACGATTTCGGTAAAGACAACAGAAGAGGAAAGCCAAAGAGGCCTCTATATGAAGGAAAGGTTGTAGACCCAATTAAAGATATCTTATTGCATGTTAAGCTGGATCATAATAATGATATTATTTTGGGTTATCTCTCTGGTAATCTGCGTCGTCATCGTATACGCGTACTGTCGGGGGATAAAGTATTAGTCGAAATTGTTGATCCTAGTTTAAAAAAAGGAAGGATTGTTTCTCGGCTTCCCCGAAAACCAATGCCCAGTTTAGAGACTATTATGGAACCATTAAAGGATGATGAACAAGTAAAGGAGCCTTCTGAATCATCCAAAGATACAGAAACTAAAAATAAAATAAGTAGTAATTCCATTCAACCGCCAGATCAAGAAGAAGAAAAAAAAGGGGGGGATACCAAAGATAAAAATTCTAATCAAGATTTGACAGATTAGTTATCTCAATTTGGAACCCTTTTCTAATGAATTAACGAGTCTTATTTTCTCCGAAGGAAGTAGACGAAAAAAGAAGATAAAAAATCAAAAATATGAAAGTTGGAGCGTCAGTTCGTAAAATTTGTAAAAGATGCCGACTAGTTCGTAGACGCAGACAACTTACAGTGATTTGTCCGAATTTAAAACATAAAAAAAGACAAGGTTAATTAAAAAAAAAAAACTTGACTTTTTGACTTTAGTAATTCGAAATCAATTTGTTCAACAATTTTATTTATTATATTAATACATAAAAAAAACATTATTGCTGGAATGATATTATCAAATTTTTATTTGATTTGATACATTCTAACCAATAAGATTGATAAATTTCAAGATAATAAATGGAAAGAGAGGGATTCGAACCCTCGATAAACAAAAGTCTACATAGCAGTTCCAATGCTACGCCTTAAACCACTCGGCCATCTCTCCTACATAATCTTATTATTGAGCCAAAATGTAGTGAGTAGCGAGTTTTAATATTTATAAAGTCTATAAGCTTCTTCCAGTTTTCCGCTTTGAAACAAAAAATGATTTCATCCAATATCCCGCAGATCTATTCAAAACTCACGAATTATCGAACCTTATGAATTTCATTTTTTTATTTGCATTGTATGATATGTGATGTGGCATATAGATATTGCGCAAATAAATTAATATAATAAAAAATTGGAATTCAATTTAAACTATATTTATATTCATCTTTATCCCCTTTTTTATATTTTTTTGTAATGTATATAAATATTTCCTTTATTTTTAGGATCATTTTCCCGAGCAAAGGATAATGAAAAGATTTTATAGAATGGATTGCTAATTATGCCTAGATCTCGTATAGATGGAAATTTTATTGATAAAACTTTTTCCATTGTAGCCAATATCTTGTTAGGAATAATTCCAACAACTTCCGGAGAAAAAAAAGCATTTACCTATTATAGAGATGGTGCGATTTGAATTTTTTGATTATTTTTTTTTTTGCTATTACCTCTTTCTTATTTCTTACTATAAGTGTTTTGAGATAGTTTGAGATAGAAAGAACCCAATTATGGAAATAAACTTACGCTCGATGAAGGTGAATTTTGGAAAATATAAAACAACTCCTTCTGTTGTGTATCCTCGATTGATACAATCTTACATGCTTCCACTATAGATTTGAGCATTAAGCAAAAGATTATACCTACACATTCACAGGTCAATCTGACTACTCTACTAATACTATAGGTAGTATGGGGAAAACAGCATTACACCTAAAAATCAACAAAATCAAAACTTTGTTCAAAAATGCCCTTTTCCTTATTGGGACTAACAAGAATGGCTGGGACAACAAACATCCATCTCGTTTGTACTTTGGATACCTCATATAACCATCAAAGATCGTTGAAGCAATTAATTCCCAGAAATAGGAGGCGTTAAGAACAAATAAATTATTGGAGTGACCATTTCTACCTAATACTAATATGATAAATTGGTATTAAAAAAACGAAGGTTTACTAGGGATTTCTTGTAAAGATACTAGCTTCCTTCAGTTCATAATGAGATGAGAATTTATTATAAGGATTATTTTCCTTTCCTCAGTATTACTATTATGCACAGAAGGTAGGAGCCGTATGAAATGAGAATTTCATGTACGGTTCTGGAACGGAGTAGAATAAACAAATGACCGTAACGAATGTTGGCTCAATCCGAAGGAAATTATGCAGAAGCTTTAAAGAATTATTATGAAGCTACGCGACCAGAAATGGATCCTTATGATCGAAGTTATATACTTTACAACATAGGCCTTATACACACAAGTAATGGAGAACATACCAAAGCTTTGGAATATTATTTTCGAGCACTAGAACGAAATCCTTTTTTATCACAAGCTTTTAATAATATGGCCGTGATCTGTCATTACGTGCGACTATCTCTACTATAGGAAGAAGAAGAAAAGATCAAATTGGCTAGTAAATACTAGAAAAAAAGTAAAAATTTCTACATATGAATCGTGCAAAACAACGATTTTTATCAGCTGTAGCAAGGCAAGGAACTTCACGAAAACTCAAATAAAGAAGGAAAAAAAGATATAGCCTATACTTTTGATTCTATGGATAAAAAACTAAATTAATAGAGGAAGCACCGTAAAGATCAATTAACAAGCTATTATATTAAGTCAATACAGCTAAGAACTGCTTACTTATGTCATGATATGGTACAAAAGTTAGGAATCTACTTATGTAATTAGAGTTGATCCACTAGTATATTAAGCAGCGGTGTAGTATTAGATCCCAAAGATAGTAAGTTCTTTTTTCTTATAGAAAAAATTCTTTTTCAAAGATTCTATCTATATAAATTCTCTATATGAAAGCGAGGTAGTTACCTTTTAGAAAATACTATAAAGATATAGATAGGAACTATTTATACTTCGTTCTTTTGAAGGTGGGAAGAAAAGATCAAACTTATTTTAGATGCAAATTAGAGTTTGAAACTTACTATAATTCATTCACTTTTTTTTCTATACTCTAATTTCTCGTAAAGTAAGGTAGAATTTTAATAAATAGGATCAAATTAAAATGATAAATCTAATTATCCAGTTAATGTAATATAAACGAAAATAGGACAGAAAAAAAGATTAGATTTCTGAGCCGTATGAAGTGGGAAACTCTCAAGTACGGTTCTAAGGGAAGGAAGTATCCCCTATTTCGACCGAGGAGAACAGGCCATTCTACAAGACGATTCTGAAATTGCAGAGGTCTGGTCTAATCAAGCTGCTGAGTATTGGAAACAAGCTATAGCACTTACTCCAAGTAATTATATTGAAGCACATAATTGGTTAAAGATTACGAATCGTTTCGAATTTGAATAAGACCAATTCATTTTTTTTATCTTTTTGTTTTTATATCCACGAAAAGGAAATTCGTGTTGCTTTATATTTTTGATATCTATAAGGTTGGTGTCTGACTATTTATTTTTATATGAAAAAATTCATATAAATTCTATATCATTATTATCAAAATTGATAATTATTTGAAAAATGAATATACACTTTATAGAACTCTCTTTTTTTTTTTGAGAAAATAAATATGCATTTCCTAGAATGAGTCCTACTCATAGATCATAGAACGAACTGATTGAACAAATGATTACTCATGATTCCATATTGAATCAATTCCATACTAAACTAATTGTATCAGAAATCTTTTTTATGGTAAAATTTCGTTTAAAACGATGTGGTAGAAAGCAACGTGCGACTTGAAGGCCATAATTGGCTGTGGAACTGTGATATCCACCATTCTCTATAATAATGAGGATGCTCTTGGCTCGACATAATTTGTTCCGTTAGAAACCCAATTTATATTAGGTTATCAGTAGTCTAGTACATGATGGAGCTCGAGAATTGATTTATTTATCAAACAAGGGAAAGAATCCAGGGTTAATGAAAATTAATAAATTATACCAACTTTATAGGTATCTTCTTAACATCAAAATCAAAAAATAAAAATCCAATTCAAAATAAGTGAAAAAAAAAATTTAAATTGTTAGAAATTGGTAAAACTTTTTTGAATAAAAGTGTATTAAAGAAAAATGAATCCTTCATATTATATTATATTTATAAATTAGAAACAAAGAAAGAAATATAAAAAAAGATGTGTTGCTATCTTTTTGAAAGGAATCCAATTTTCTTAAGTAATGTATAAAGTATAAACCCAAAGATTAAAAAAAAACAAAGATAAACGATAAATTCTGCAACAAGGCAACACTATTTTAAATTGTTTAAACAATGCAATTGGCTCTCATAATTATGAATTAAAATAAATTTTAGATGAGAAAAATAAAAGAGTTTAAAGACAGCTCAAAAATTTGATAAGTATTCTTTTTTTCTTTTGTCAAAATTATTCAACTTGAGTCATGAGTACGAATGATACTTTTTTTTGTAAGGAAAGAAGAAAGGCATTCAATTCAATTAAAATCATAGTCTAATTCATGATTTTATGGATCTATTTTCATTCTATTTCTATACAGAAATTAGAATCATTTTTCTTGAGCCGTATGAGGATAAAATCTCTTATACGTTTCTGGGGGGGGGTTCTTTTTTATTTATATCTATCTCAATAAGCCACTTATCGAATCGTTGCAATTGATGTTAGGTCCCGCAGAGAAGGAAGAGATCTTAGAAAAGTACTAGGTTTCTATGATCCGATAAGGGACAAGATTGAAGTGAAGAATGTTCCTGCTCTTTTATATTTTTTTCAAAGAGGTGCTAAACCTACAGAAACTGTTCAATCTATTTTTCGAAGAAAACGAGATTTTTTGAAATGTGCTATTTCCAAAGTTTGCAAATCTGACAATTGTGATGATATTTTCAAAAGACTTCTTGGAGAATCACTTTGAATTTATTAAAATAAAACATGAAAATCTATTCATAGAATACTTATTATTATCTAATTTGTAACAAAAAAAAAAAGCATTTCTACCTAAATCGGAAAAAATGGAAAAATGAAAACATCAAATCCGTTTTATGATAGGTCACAAATGAAAAAAAATGAAAATAGAACTGAATTTCTCTTTCCATAAGTTATTGAAAGAACTTCGTAGGATTCACCAAAGCACGAAAACGAGTCAGAAAATGAATTCCTATTAGAAAAAGTTGAACAACATGGATTAAGCTCACGCTAACCCGTTCATTCAGAAAAAAGGTGAAGTAGAAAGAATCTTATAATAATATAGATCCTAATATATATAATGAAAAACAAGTAGGCAAAAATTGGATATTTTCCAATTTTTGCCTATAAAGTGCAAAAAAAAACAACTTGAGTTTAGCTCTTATAAATATAATCATTTAAAAAAAAAAGAGAGATATATAATGAAATTCATACAAAATTTCTTGAATAAAATGTGGTTACGAGTCGTAGACTGCCCACCGGGTTTAACAATCTGCATCTGCATAGTTGTCATCTTGGGGTACTTTTTGCTGGAGTTCATTATGGAATATATTTTTCGTATAGCAATCTATGACTACCGATATCTATCGGTGTCTGGCTATATATTCCTTATATTCTGTCTTTTTTTTCCAGAGAACTTAGGCCGGTTCTGGGAGCCCTTCTTCAAGTGTTTCCGCCAGCATTGGTTCAATTTGGTTCTAATCAGTCTCTGCTCTTATTTTCTTATTATAGGGTTTTCATTATTTGAGCAATCACTGAGAGAATTCTTAGGCGCCTCTGTTAAGAATTATCGCCCAGTGACATTGATTCTTTATTGGAATCTTTTATTCTTCACTTTTTATCCGAGGGAGAGCATCCAATTTTGGATTTCTATCTTTCGGAAAATATGGAGAAAATAAAATAAAATGCAAATGGGGCCTTGAAGTTGAATTGACATGAGATGCTGATAAAAAGGAGACTGATAAAGAGACTCCTGAAGATTCTGAAGATTCTGAGAATTCCATTAGCATTATTAGAATGATAAACCATTAAATACAAATAAGTTATTGAAAGGACTTCGAACGAAGAAAAGGATCTAATTACTTCGAAAGAATTGAACGAGGAGCCGTATGAGGTAAAAATCTCATGTATGGTTCTGTAGAGTGACAGCCAGGGTGACTTATCTGTCAACTTTTCCACTATCAACCCCAAAAAACCCAACTCTGCCTTACGTAAAGTTGCGAGAGTACGATTAACCTCTAGATTGGAAATCACTGCTTATATACCTGGTATTGGCCATAATTTACAACAACATTCTGCAGTATTAGTAAGAGGAGGAAGGGTGAAAGATTTACCCGGTGTGAAATATCACATTGTTCGAGGAACCCTAGATTCTGTCGGAGTAAAGAATCGTCAAAAAGGGCGTTCTAGTGCGTTGTAGATTCTTATCCAAGACTTGTATCATTTGATGATGCCATGTGAATCGCTAGAAACATGTGAAGTGTATAGCTAACCCAATAACGAAAGTTTCGTAAGGGGACTGGAGCAGGCTACCATAAGACAAAGGATCTTCTTTCTAAAGAGATTCCATTCAAAACTATTATATGTTCAAGGTCTCATATGGAAATCATTTCAGAGGTTTTCCCTTACTTTGTGCGTGTCAACAAACAATTCAAAATACTTCGACTTTTTCAGAACAGGTCCAAGTAAAATAGCAATGATTCGAAGCACTTCTTTTGACATTCAACTATTTCGGAAACCTAAGGATTCCATCGTATGGATATGTAAAATACAGGATTTCCAATCCTAACACGAAAAGGAGGGAAACGGATACTCAATTTCAAGTGAGTAAATAGAATTCCATACTCGATCTCATAGATACATATAGAATTCTGTGGAAAGCCGTATTCGATGAAAGTCGTATGTACGGCTTGGAGGGAGATCTTTCGTATCTTTCGAGATCCACCCTACAATATGGGGTCAGAAAGCAAAAAAAAAAAAATTGATTCGTTTTTAGCCCTTATAAAAAGAAAACGGATTCTTGAACCTCTTTCACGCTCATGTCACGTCGAGATATTGCAAAAAAAAAAACTTCAAAATATGATCCACTTTGTCGTAGTCGATTCGTTAACATGTTGGTTAACCGTATGATGAAACACGGAAAAAAATCATTGGCTTATCAAATTTTCTATCGAGCCGGAATATATATTAAAAAAAATACAAAAAAAAATCCAATACCTGTTTTCCGTAAAGCACTACTTAGAGCAACTCCCAAGTTAATAATAAAAAAAAAAAGAGGAGAAAAGGGAAAGATTTATAGAGTTCCTCTTGAAATACCATTTTCAAAAGGATCATTACTTGGCATTCGTTGGTTATTAGCAGCATCCCGAAACCGTTTGGGTACAAGTATGGCTTCACAATTAAGTGCAGAATTAAGAGATGCTGCTTTCAAAAAGCGTGGCAAGGCTGTACGCAAAAAGGAACGGATTCATAAAATGGCAGAGGCAAGTAGAACGTTTGCACATTTTCGTTAATTCATGAACAGGATCTATGTAGACACATAAATCCATGGATTCATACATCTCGATCGGAAAAGAATCCATAGAAAGAGAATCGGACAATATCTTTCTCGAAACAAACAAAAAGGAAAAGAAAGAGAAAACATAAATCATGATCAACTAAGCCCTCTCGGGGGCTTGTTTAAGAATAAGAGAGAGGAATCTTATCCTATCCTTAAATTAGTTTCTTCTGGAGCAGTAAATGCTAATCATAATATGGGTTTGAATGAAGTGGATTCATATATTAGTAAAGCCGAAGTCAATAGGAGTACTATTGTTCAAAAATTCAGACCTCGTGCTAAAGGACATAGTTATCCTATAAAAAGAACCATCCGTCATCTAATTGAACATTGAACAGATGATTAATCCATTCCTAATCCAAATTGGTACTTATTTACTGCTGGAAATCTAATTTCACATTGAACAGTAATTCATTATAAGAACAAATAAAAATTCACACTTACTTATTTTACTGCTAGAAAAAGAAGCTTATTCTTTTTTTGGACAAAATCATATTATAGAATTCTAAAGAACTATGATTAATTTCATAAAACAATATATGGACAAAATATGGGTCCAGATGAGTCAATTCATACAAGATTTCTTGAATAAAATGTGGTTACGAGTTGTAGACTGTCCACCGGGTTTAACAGTATGCATCTGTATAGCTGTTATATTGGGGTACTTTTTGCTCGAGTTCGTTATGGAATATATTTTTCGTATAGCAATCTATGACTACCGATATCTATCGGTGTCTGGCTATATATTCCTTATATTCTGTCTTTTTTTTCCAGAGAACTTCGGCCGGTTCTGGGAACCCTTCTTCAAGTATTTCCACCAACATAGGTTGGTTTTCATTCTAATCCCTATATGTGTTTACTGTATTTTTTCCAATTTTTTCCTTTTGGAAAAATTACTGAGGTATTTCTTTGGGCCTTTTGTTAAGAATTATCGTCCAGTAACCCTCTTTCTGTACATCTATATTTTATTCTTCACTTACAACCCAGAAGCGAACATCCAATTTTGGATTTCTCTCTTTCGGAAAATATGGAGAAAATAAAATAAAATTGGAAAGAATCAAAAAAACCAAAGAAAAAAAGAAAAAGGATATAATGAAAAAGCTGATAAAGCTAATAGAGATCCTAATATATATAATGAAAAAACTGACGAAGCTAATATAGATCCTAATATATATATGAAAAAGCTGATGAACCTAGTAGAGATATTAATATATATAATGAAAAAGCTGATGAACCTAATAGAGGTTCAATGGTTCAAGTAGGCAAAAATTGGATATTTTCATTTTCTAAATTTTGCCTACTCAGACTTTCGCGTCAGAATTGTTTGATATCATTCGGAAAGATACGATCCTCTTTATTATTTTTTGATTGACTGTACCAGTAACACTTATCGATGGAGAGATAGGGTCTATTTTTCTTATCTTCTTATATGTTTACATCTAGGATTTGAACTGTATTTATTTTTTTTTTTGAGTTTGAATAAACAATCAAAAATATGACGACGGACGAAAACCAAATGGTAGCTTTATTTTTCTCTTTCTTTCTAATAGCTATAGCTGTATTTTTCTCTTTCTTGAAAAAAAAAAAAAGATAGAAATGGTGAGCATTCTCATCCTGAGACCGTTGAGTTGGACGAGAATTCTCAGGATCCAAATGGGAGGGATGAGAATCATGGAGATTCTCATACTGAGAAGGCGGAATTGGACGAGAATTCTCAGGATAAGGATAATAAGGATCAGTTTGACGGAGATTCTCAGGATGAGAATGAGGAGGAAGGAGATTCTCAGAATGCAGATGAGAATAAGGATGGAAGAATAAGGATGGAATGCGAATGAGAACGAGGGGGGTAATAAGGGTCGGAGTGCAAAACATTATCCTCGGATCAATGGGTATTCCCCTGGGAGTGATAATGGAAGACCTTAGAGCACTCTCCTTCCTGAAAGGGTTAAGGAAGAAAAGTTTGCAAATCTAACGATTGTGATGATATTCATACTTATGAAAAAAAAGTTCGAATTAGACATGAAAATCCCGTTAGTATTCATTGAAGTAATGAGCCTAAAAACTCCTTACTTCAATGGATTTCTTTCCAATTAGTATTCAGTGTGGTAATAAGCCTGAAAACTTATAGATTCAATGAATTTCTTTCCAAAAATCATTGCATTTTTTCTTTTCTTTGATTCGGAACCACATTTTTTGCATCACTGGACTTCATAGAAAAATATCCAATAGAAAGATACTTCATAAATTAGTTAATTAAGACATACTATTATCTGACCTTATTTTCGTTGATGTATATCAAGAGAGGGTATAATCAATCAAGGGAGGGCCTCTCATTTGGATATGATATGAAAAGTCTTTATAAAACCAATTTTCATACAAAATAGGAGATCACAAATATGACGACGGACGAAAACCAAATGGTAGCTGTATTTTCACCAATTAGAGATGTATTTTCACCATTCGAACATTTATGGGCTTCTTGCGATAATTGTGAAACACCCATTTATAAAAAATATGCGAAAAATAATAAATATATTTGTCAACATTGTGAATTTCATATAAAAATGGAAAGTTTAGATCGATTGGATTTCTTGATTGATCAAGGCACTTGGGATCCAAAAGATGAGAATATGGTTTCTATTGATCCTTATGAAATTCTTAGAAACAAAAAAATATCCAATCAGCAAGATGAAGAACGAAAAAAGGCTGAAGAATCAGAAAACAATGAGAAACTAGAAGACCTTGTCGAATTAGTTTCTAAAAATCTCACGATTACCATCCGAGAGGATAAGGATGATAATGATGAGGATGAGTTGGAAGGAGATTCTAAGAATGAAGATGATAATAAGGGTGGGAATGCGAATGAAAACGAGGGGGATAATAAGGATGAGAATGCGAACGAAAATGAAAGGGACAGTAAGGATGTGAATGCGAACGAAAACGGGGGTGAGAATAAGGATGAGAATGCGAATGAGAACGGGGGGGATAATGAGGAATACAAAATCTCTCAAGCAGAATCCTTTACAGAAGAATTCATTGAAGAAGATTTTTTGATAGAGGAAGAGGAATTCTCTAAAAACGAAATTTCTAAAGAAGAATCCTCTACAGAAGAATTCATTAAAGAGGAAAAAGAAGAACTTCTTATAAAGATCTACTCTTTACCGGCATTTTTGCAAGAAAAAATTCTGGATCTAAGTAAAAAACTAGAAGAAGAAAACCTTTTTTCTGAGGATGAAGATGCTGATATATATAATGAAAAAGCTGATAAAGATGCTAATATATATAATGAAAAAGCTGATGAAGCTAATATAGATCCTAATATATATAATGAAAAAGCTGATGAAGCTAATAGAGATCCTAATATATATAATGAAAAAGCTGATGAAGCTAATAGAGATCCTAATATATATAATGAAAAAGCTGATAAAGCTAATATAGATCCTAATATATTATATAATGAAAAAGCTGATGAAGCTAATAAAGATCCTAATATATATAATGAAAAAACTGATGAAGCTAATAGAGATCCTAATATATATAATGAAAAAACTGATGAAGCTAATATAGATCCTAATATATTATATAATGAAAAAGCTGATGAAGCTAATAAAGATCCTAATATATATAATGAAAAAACTGATGAAGCTAATAGAGATCCTAATATATATAATGAAAAAGCTGAAAAAGCTAATGAAAAAGCTGATGAAGCTGATGAAGATTCTGATCCCGAAGAAGACAACGAACCTGATATACCTTATCTCGATAAGGTCGATTCAAATCAAAGAAAAACAGGTTTGACTGACGCTGTTCAAACAGGAATAGGTGAACTCCATCATATTTCCCTAGCAATTGCAGTTATGGATTTTGAATTTATTGGGGGAAGTATGGGATCAGTAGTAGGTGAAAAAATAACCCGTCTCATTGAGTATGCTACGAATAAATCGTTACCTCTCATTATTTCGTGTGCTTCTGGAGGAGCTCGTATGCAAGAAGGCAGTTTTAGCTTATTGCAGATGGCTAAAATCTCTTCAGTTTTGTTGGATTATCAATTAACTAAGAACTTATTTTTAGTGTCAATCCTTACAACTCCTACAACAGGCGGCGTCACAGCGAGTTTTGGAATGCTTGGCAATATCATTATTGGAGAGCCAGATGCATACATTGCATTTGCGGGTAAAAGGGTTATCGAAGAAGTAATGAAAATTATTGTACCCGAAGGTGTACAAGAAGCTGAATACTTATTTGAAAAGGGTTCACTAGATTTAATTATACCACGATTCCTTATAAAAGGTGTTCTTCATGAATTATTGCAGTTCCATGGTTTCCTTCCGAAAGATCAGAACGAAAGCATACTATAAAAAAATCGAATCACTTTTGTTTCTTTTTTTTTTTTTATTTTTTTGTATAATATAATTGCTATATTTAGTGTATAATTTACTAATATTTTCTTTCAATCTTGAAGTTGAATTGACATTCAACTTCAAGTATTAGCAATCTAACCTAACTTCAAAAACAACAAAATAAAGAATCACTAAATGGGTATTTCCATTCAATTTCTGACTCATTCATACTTATGAAAGATAATAAAATATGAAAAAAGCTAGACCAAAATTTAATCCTCCACGTATGAATCGACTTTTGACTTCTCGACGTTATCGTTTATTACGTAGGAATGTGCGTCAAATAAGAAACGGAGTTATTCATATTCAAGCGAGTATAAACAATACCATTATAACTGTTACAGATTTAGAAGGTCAGGTAGTTTCCTGGGACTCCGCGGGTACTTCTGGATTTAAGGGTCCAAAAAGAGGAACACCTTATGCTGCTCAAATCGCAACAAAAAATGCTATTTATGTATTAGTTAAACAAAGTATGAAACGAGCAGAAGTTATGGTAAAAGGTGTTGGTCCCGGAAGAGATGCAGCATTAAGAACCGTTATTCGTAGTGGTGTAAAATTAGATTTCATACGTGATGTAACACCTATACCACATAATGGCTGCCGACCTCCTAAAAGAAGACGTTTGTAAAAAAAATAATAACGAATTTCATGCTATTTAGTTACTATTTCAAAATTGTATTATAAACTATAAGTATTTGTATTATTAACAATTTTATTTTATTTAGATATCTTTAGCTAAAAGCTTATAAAACACATGAAACATCCCAGATTAAAGTGGTTTTGCGTTGATTCAAAACAAATAAATTCACAGCGAATGTATAGTAGGTTCGTTGTTTCGAGGTTAAAACACGGACAAGCTCAAACTATTGGTATTACCATACGAAGAGCTTTACTAGAAGAAGTAAAAGTAACATGTATTTCACATGCGAGATTTGATAATCTCAACTTCGTCCATCAATATGTTACAATATTGGGAATAGATGAAAGTCCAAATGAGATATTAAGAAATTTGGAAAAAATTGTTTTGAGGAGTTCTATTGATTGTCCGTTAGAAGCATCTATTCATATCTACGGTCCTAAACGTGTAACTGCTACTGATATAGATATTGATTCACCTTACATAACAATAGTCGAGCCAACACAATATATAGCTAATATATATAGTCCAATGCATTTTTCTATTAGTTTGAAAATCAAAAGAAGTCGGGGATATTTTCCTATTCAGGATGAAATGAATCCACAGAGAGATGGGACTTATTTACTAGATGCTGTACTTATGCCTGTTGTAAATGTAAATTTCAACATTATAAATCCATATAAATATGAAGGAGTGGTGGAGAGACCAGAAACCCTTATTCTGGAAATATGGACAAATGGGAGTATTAGTCCCGAAAAAGCGCTTATAGAGGCTTGTGAGAATTTGATAGAATTATTTAGTATTTTTCTATATCCAGACGAAAAAGACATCTTGTTGGAAGAAATTGAAGAACTACGAGTATAATAAAGTATAATAAAATAAAACTCCATTTATGGCTTTCTTCATTATTCTAAATTCGAATTTTTCAAATTTGATAAAAAAACCCATAAGGTAATGAAGCAACTTCAAGCAAAAAGTGATGAATTATAGAATTGAAAAAAATAAATCATAAATAAAGAATTCTCACTTAATTTCTTGAATTCTTTAGATATTCATGGGTTGCCACTATCGTTCGGAACCTATGAATACTTTTGAAAATCGAACATTCAAACATTCTCTTATTTATATCAGTAAGTTAGTCCATAATTAATAAGATAAGATTTGAAAGATTTTTAGTTTCTGGTTCTGGACATGTATGTTAAATTATATATGTTATCTTTATAAATTCTCTCTATTAACTTATCTATATTTTAGGGATTATGAATTGATATAATATATGAAATAATTTTCTATTATTCTTTATAGAACTCTTGGATTATCTTTTTTTCTAATATTTGCTTTTTCGAATATAATATTTTGATAATCCTCTTTTTCTAATGTTTGTTTAGATCGAATTTCCTTTCTATTCCAATTTAGAAAAAGAGGGAATAATTCTATTATAATCCATTCCACTCCAGTAGATTTTAGACTTACCAGAAACCAGAATTGAACTGGTGACACGAGGATTTTCAGTCCTCTGCTCTACCAACTGAGCTATCCTGGCCACACAAGGATTTTCAGTCCTCTGCTCTACCAAAGCAATTGAGCTATCCTGGCCACTTCTTTTGCATCATCCTAGTGGAATACTTGTATCTATATATTTTTACCTATAAAAGAACTCAAATAAAAATTTATTCCAAAATTTGGGCTAAGGCCACTTAATTTTAGTATAATAATATGTATTAGTGATTATTTCATTATATAGATTCCTTGTATTCTTTTATATAAGATACAATCCAAAATTTTGTCTTCAGATCCATTTGGCAAAGAGTTTAATGAATAAGAAAATTTTGTTTGAACTATGGAGAGAAAATAATAAATAAATACTTAGGAAGTAAAAAGGGCTTTCTTTTTATTGGGGATAGAGGGACTTGAACCCTCACGATTTTGAAAATCGACGGATTTTCCTCTTACTACAAATTTCATTGTTGTCGATATGGACAAGTAGAATGGACTCTCTCTTTATTCTCGTCTAATTAATTGCTTTTTTAAAAGAACTGGCAAACTGGGCAATGAATTAGTTGATTATTGAATCTTTAGAACTGATTCACTAAAATTTAGATTTTTTTTCCGAATTTTCTATTTCATAATTATTCGTAATTTGATTCGAAACACATGCAGAATCCAAAAATTAGATCATTATGATCATTATTATGATGAATCATTTTATTAATTAGATCATTATTATGATGAATCATTTTATTAATCAGTATATATAAAACATATGTTATCGTCAACTCTACTCGTTAGAACAGCTTCCGTTGAGTCTCTGCACCTATCTTTTTTGATTTTCGTTTTTATATAAAAACCAATTATCTCAAAATAAAGATTTGGCTCAGGATTGCCCTTTTTTAATTCCAGGGTTCCTCTGAATTTGGAAGTTATCACTTAGCAGGTTTCCATACTAAGGCTCAATCCAATCAAGTCCGTAGCGTCTACCAATTTCGCCATATCCCCTTTTCTTCCTTTCTTTGAGACTCAGATTCGATTTTCAATCTCATCTATTTATCTATCTTCCATTTCTTTCTTATTTTTTTTTTTTTTTTTGAAACCCTTGAATTCATTCAATAATACTAAATATTTCCATTCCAAATTGGTATATGCTGCTATTTTCATCCTCTACCTTCAATTAGAAGAATGAAAAAGTTAAAAAAAAAAAAAAGAACTTCAAAAAAAAAAAAAATGATTTTGATTGATGTATTAACCTAAATAGTAAGAAATCAAATTGACAGCCTCGACTCGTGTCCTAGCTCTCTGAGAGTTAGATTCGCTTCAATCACTTGTCTCTTACCCAACGAGGTGCTCTACCAACTGAGCTATAACCCGTATCAAAAATATTTTAACATATCCAAAATAGATTGTCAAGTTGGCATTACTTAGAAAGAATATTCTATCTCAAATTAATGAATTATTTAATCCATTATATCAATGACTCCAATTTATCCATATTTCGAGAACCTGGACCTGTTCATCGTACCTAATTTTGATTCATGGACAGATTTATATACCTAAAAAGCATTGACACAATATTTATCAAATAATGCCGATCTTGCGGCTCATTTCTTTAATATTGTCTATCCAAATATCCCAGACCTCCACCTCTCTCTCTACATAAAACGCAGATATCTTCAGCATTTACATGTATATAACCGCTGACATGAATGGATTCTTTACATAGTATTTAAATTTTACTAAATCTAAATCAGGACAACTTTTCTTCAATTTTGCAAAATCTTGGATATAGGCTCTTCAACCCTAAATACTCAACCATATGGATTGAATGATATCTGGTCGACTGGTACCTAGAGATTCTAAAATCTGGCCCGTGCAATCCATGTTACTTTTACTTATTCCAAGTAAAGCCCCTTTTATGGCATGGCAGTACCCAGTGCCTTCATTCTAAACTAGAAAGGATGAACGAACCAGCTATACATTAGCCGTAAATTTTGTGTATCAGACCCCATACACTGGAAGTTTTCTTATTTTTTTCTTCCATGATGTCCTCTTTTTTTTAGGATTGAATTAACTAGCTTAATGAACTTATTAGGTAGAGTATAATAATCAATATAGAATATATCAAAATACATCTAATATATTATATATTAGAAGGTGACATCTTATTTTTCTTGTATACATATATTTCCATGAATGAGTATATGGTAACACTTTGAATTTTATCAAAAAACTAGCTGCTTAATCTGTAAAAAAAAGTACTAATGAGAAATTCAAAGTTTTACTAAAAACAAAATCTTTATCAAAACATCGACAAATGGGATGGATTAGGGCTATACGGATTCGAACCGTAGACCTTCTCGGTAAAACAGATCAAACTAAATTATTATCAAAATGATTCGAACTGTTTCAAAGACCCAACATGCATTTTGTTGCATTGGGCTCTTTCATTAACTGATGAAAAGATCAGTGAATCCACCATATTTTTTCTTTACAGAAAAGGTGAAGATCAAAAGATGGTTCCATGTGCTCTGATTCATTATTGATATCATGATCTAGGAACAATACCAAAGTGTTTCAAAGAAGGGCTAGCTTGACTTAGGTCTGACTTCAGCTTAGATCAACCTAGGTGAAATGGAGTCTCTATCGTTCCACTGTAAGAGTCGAATATGAAACTTCATACACCTTAAAGTTCATAGTACGAAAAGAGGTTTTTTGAGTCCCTTATACTCATTATGCCTAGCATTAAATAGATTAGTTATTGACCTTATCAACTAGCAAATCAATTATGGGTTCTATCAGATTTGGTATCGGAATTCACACCAGAATCGGACCGAACCCACTTGTCAGGCTATTGTTCTCTTTTTTTTTTTTTCGAATTTTTTTTTTTTCGAATTTATGGAGTTAAGACATTGATTTTTAAATAAGATTTCTAATGTTCATTGCATAATAACCTTCCTTGAAAAACATTGGCGCACGTGTAAACGAGGTGCTCTACCAACTGAGCTATAGCCCTTGTCAGAAATATTTTAACATATCCAAAATAGATTGTCAAGATAGATATTTCCTAATCCTACATGAGAAATCTATGATCTGTTTACTGTTAACAGATTGGTATTGCTTAGAAAGAATATTCTATCTATATTTTTATAAGTGATAGATTTTTTCTTTGTGGTTTTGAATTACCTACTTAACTCAGTGGTTAGAGTATTGCTTTCATACGGCGGAAGTCATTGGTTCAAATCCAATAGTAGGTAAAACTTATTAGATACCAGAGTCAATGCAATGATATCTAATAAATTTTTTGATTCATCGTTTTTTTCTTTGTATCCGATCCGATTCAAAGGGATTGCCTTCAATTAGAAGAATGAAAAAGTGTATAAATTAAGAACTTCAAAAAAAAAAAATTTGGATTATTTTGATGTTCTAATTAGTAAGAAATCACATTGACAGCCTCGACTCGTGTCCTAGCTCGTCTGAGAGCTAGATTCGCTTCAATCACTTGTCTCTTACCTTTAGCTTTACTCAAATTAGCTTCAGCTATTTCAAGAATTTCTTGCGCTTCTTGGGGATCAATGTCAGTACAAATCTCTGCATCATTTCCAAAAATGGTGATTTCATTATTCCCTATTCTAGCAAAACCACCCATTAGAGCCACTGTTAACCATTGGTCGTTGAGGCGTATTCTCAAAAGACCTATATCGACAGCTGTAGCAATAGGGGTGTGATTTGGTAATACACCAATTTGGCCACTATTAGTAGATAAAATGATTTCTTTCACTTCTGAATCCAAAATAATGCGATTAGGAGTCAGTACACAAAGATTTAGGGTCATTTCTTCAAATTGCTCTCTGCTTCTAAGTTTATAGCTTTCGCGATAGCTTCATCGATGTTACCCACCATATAAAAAGCTTGTTCGGGCAAACGGTCTAATTCTCCGGAAAGAATTAGTTGAAATCCCCTAATAGTTTCTGCAAGATTCACATATTTTCCTGGAGAACCAGTAAATATTTCTGCCACGGAGAAGGGTTGTGATAAGAAACGCTCAATCTTTCGTGCTCTTGCTACAGTTAAACGATCCTCTTCCGATAATTCATCCAATCCAAGAACTGATATAATATCCTGAAGTTCCTTGTAACGTTGTGAAGTTTGCTTAACTCTTTGCGCAGTTTCATAATGTTCTTTGCCAACAATGTTAGGTTGTAACATAGTGGATGTTGATTCTAAAGGGCTTACTGCTGGATAAATACCTTTGGCAGCTAATGGTCTTGATAGTACGGTAGTAGCATCTAAATGGGCAAATGTCGTAGCAGGAGCAGGGTCAGTCAAATCATCCGCCGGTACGTAAACTGCTTGGATCGAAGTTATAGCTCCGTTTTTAGTAGAAGTAATTCTTTCTTGTAAAGAACCCATTTCTGTACTAAGAGTAGGTTGATAACCCACTGCGGAAGGCATTCTACCTAATAAAGCAGATACTTCTGATCCTGCTTGAACGAAACGAAAAATATTGTCGATGAATAGAAGCACATCTTGTTTATTAATATCCCGAAAATATTCTGCCATAGTTAGGGCAGTTAAACCAACTCTCATCCGAGCTCCCGGCGGTTCATTCATTTGACCATAGACTAGAGCTACTTTAGATTCTGAAATCTTTTTTTCATTAATCACTCCAGATTCTTTCATTTCCTTATAGAGATCATTTCCTTCACGAGTACGTTCCCCTACTCCACCAAATACCGATACGCCTCCATGACCTTTAGCAATGTTGTTGATCAATTCCATAATAAGTACTGTTTTACCTACTCCAGCTCCCCCAAATAATCCGATTTTCCCTCCACGGCGATAAGGAGCTAAAAGATCCACCACTTTAATACCTGTTTCAAAGATCGATAATTTTGTATCTAATTCTATAAAAGCAGGTGCGGATTTATGAATAGGAAATTTTGTACTAGTATCTACAGGGCCTAAATTATCAATAGGCTGCCCAAGAACGTTCAAAATTCGTCCGAGGGTAGCTTCACCAACTGGAACACTTAGAGGAGCTCCTGTATCAATAACTTTCATTCCTCTCATTAGACCATCTGTAGTACTCATAGCTACAGCTCTAACTCGATTCTCTCCTAATAATTGTTGTACTTCACAAGTAACATCAACATCCTGACCGTCAGTATCTTGATCTTTAACTACCAAAGCGTTATAAATATTAGGCAACTCCCACGGAGCAAAAGCGACATCTAATACTGGGCCAATAATTTGAACGATATGTCCTATTTTTTTTTCTTCCGTATCCA